TTTCCCATCTTTTAGGCTAAATCTTAATAATTTTGACTCTCTTTAAAGACTTTTTTTTTTTTTTTAAGACGCTTTTTTCTTTAAAAAAAAAAATGCTTTAAATTTACATTTTCTAAAAAAAAAAAAAAAAAATTCACCTAAAAATTTCCATTTTTTTTTTTAACTAAATTTGATGTTTATGAGAAAATTTAAATAAAAAGCATATTTTGTGAAATTAAATTAAGGGGAACCCAGCTTATCATTAAAAATTTACTTGTTATATATCTATGCTTATTTATTGACAACTTAAGATATAGATCATATATAGCAATTTATATAAATAATTCGAGATATATCTTTCGTTGTATAAAAATATCCTATATGATTCGAGCTGCTCATTTTAAGTCCATTGTTAAAACAATTATCTATCTGTATACAAAGGAAGATTAATATACCTTACTCAACTAGATATACAGTTATATTAGGAGAGGAGAGAGATATTACAGATATAAATATGAAAACTAATCAGTATATAAATATAGGTAGTATCTTATAGAATTTATATATATATAAACCATTTATATATTAATATTATTTCTTATTAATTAAGAAAGTAAATAAATTTTTTAAAAATAAATTATTCTTTTAAACAATATAATTTATTTATATTAATAATTAAATTATAATATATATATAATATGGTTATTTAAATATAAAATTAATGGATTATTGATAATGTAAACCTTTAACAACAAAATAAGATTTAAAGCCAAAAGATGGGAATCTAAATGTTATTCTATTATAGTTTTATTGCGTAAATATATTTCTAATATAGATTTTATTCTATATTTCTAGAAAATTAATTGTTATTTCTAAATTTATATTATCAATATTTTGAAAATTAAAAGCTTCATTTGAAAATTATAGAAAATTTATAAAAATTTAAAATTTTTATTAAAGATGTATAAATTTTAAAAGTTTTAAACAAAAGTCTTTTACAAAGATCAAATATTTAGATATAAATACATGTTGTTTTAGTTTTTTTAAATAAAATTAAACTTATTTTTTATACTTTTTTTAAAAAAAAAATGAATAATTTTTTATTTTTATTTTGTATCTAGTTAATTGATTTAGTTTAGAAATTTTGATTTTTTAATGATTTTTAAATTTTTTTGTTTTATTATTTCATTAATTTTTTTTACCTCAAAATTTATCTTATTTTTTTTAAAAAAAAAATATAAAAAGTCATAAATTTTAGAAAAGTTTAATGCCAAAATTTCAATTTCTATGAAATTTTAAAACAAAAATTTTAAAAACCCTCATGGACATTCCCATTTAAATTTTTCGTCCTTTATTTTCATTATGTTAATTTTTTTTTAGTGAAATACGATTTTTTTTTCCAAAAAATGTGATTTTTCAAAAAATTTTTTGATTATTTTTATAAAAATATGCTGAAAAATTAGATTAAAATTTTTGTGAATTTAAAAAATATAAAAGGTTAGATTTTAGGTTAATTTAAATTTTATTAGTTGTTTTCTTATAAATTATTTTATAATTAAAATTTAGGGTTAAATTAGGTGTATAAATATTCTAGAAAATAAAATTAGGGTATAAGTAATATTTAGGGGCATTCAATATAAATTAGGGTTTAATTTATTTGAATTTAATTAATTTATAGGCAAATAAGGTTTATAATTTTAAAAAATTTATTTATAGTTAAAATTTAAGGTTTATTAAGTATAAATCAGGGTTATTTTATTTAAACTTAATTAATTTATGGGTGAACAAGTTTTATAGTTTAAAAAAGTTATTTATAGTTAATATTTTAGGTTATTTAATTTAAATTAGGGTTTAATTTGAGTTTAATGAATTTATGGGTAAATAAGGTGTGTTATTAAAAAAAATTAATTAGTTGTAGTTAATGTAGGTTTATAAAGTAAAGGTGTTAAATAAGATTTGTTAAATAAAAATTAGGGGTTTAATTTATTTGTTTAATCATTTTATGGGTAATTTGGGTATTAAAATTTTTAGGGTTAATTTAGAGGGTTAAATATTTACGTTTCTTATATATGAATCAAAATTAGTTCATATAATTTGAAAAATTTAAGTATAGGGGCTTAAATTTGTTTAAGAGGAATTAACTAAAATTAATTGACATAAGGGTATAAGTATATATTAAGTCTTTATTGAAGCATTATTTTTTTAGTATTTGATTATGGTATTGAATTATATATATATATATATATATATTTATAATTTATATGAATGTTGATTTAGATTTATATTTAAGTAGTGTATAATTTTAATTATTAAAAAAGTTTAGAATTAGTGATTTATTTAAATATTTGTAAATTTTGTGCCAGCAACAGCGGTTATACAAATAATATAATATATATTTATTAGTTTTAATTAATAGAATAATTTATAAAATTATAATTTAAATTTTAAGGTGAAATTTTAATTTGAAATTAATTTTATTTATTTTTTATGAAGTTAGGAAATTTTTATTTAAACTAGGATTAGATACCCTATTATTTAAAATGTTAATTATAAAACTAAGTGATTAATAGCTAAGTTCTTTAAAGCTAAATAATTTGGCGGTATTTTAAACTTTTCAGAGGAACCTGTTCAGTAATTGATAATCCACGATTGAATTAACTTAAATTAGAAGTTTTTATATCGTCGTTATTAAATATTTTATTAGAATTTAATATTTAAGATTTCTTTATAAAGAATAAAATCAGATCAAGGTGAAGCTTATATTTAAGATGAAATGGGTTACATTAAATTATATTTATAGATTAATTTTTAAAAAATTTTATGAAATTGGATTTGAAAGTAATTAGTTATACTTTTTTCTAATGATAAAGCGCTAAAATATGCACATATTGCCCGTCGCTTTCACCTAATTTGGAATAAGTCGTAACATAGTAGTTTTACTGGAAAGTGAGTCTAGAATGATTACAATTTAGAGCTTGAATAAGTGCCTTATTTACATTAAGGAGATAATTAAATATAATTTAAATTGATTTTAAAAAATTATTTAAAGTTAAGATTATATTTCTTTTAATTAAAATAATTTATGTTTGATTATATCAATAGAAAAAATTTTGTTTATTATAGATCATTAGTACTGAGAAGGAATTTTTTAAAAAAATTAAAAGAAAATATATTTTGTACCTTGTGCATCAGGGTTTATTAAATAATTAATAATTATATATTTTTTTCGAATTTAAAAGAGCTAAATTTTTATTAATCTTATTGTTTTATAAATATTTAAAATATAAATTTAGTAATGAAATGTTATTCGTTTTTAAATATATCTAGTTTTTTAAGAAAAAAATTTAATTTTATTGATAATTTTAAATTATTTTATTTATAAGTTTTTTAATTTATCATTAAATATTTTAAGGGATAAGCTTTAAATTAAATTTTTATAATTTAGTTAATTTTATTATAATTTATAGGGTTAAAAATTTCTAGTAATAAAAATTTATTAAAATTTGTTATTTTATATTAATATTTATATTAAATTTAATTTTTTTATTAAAATTAAAAATTTAATATTTTAGTTTTTGTAATTATGATAAAATTAGTATTATAATATATATATATATATATATATATATATAGTTAGGTTAGATAAAGGAATTCGGCAAATAGATTTTTCACCTGTTTATTAAAAACATCTCTTTTTGAAAATAATTTAAAGTAGGGCCTGCCCACTGAGTAATTGAAGGGCCGCAGTATTTTGACTGTGCAAAGGTAGCATAATCATTAGTTTTTTAATTGAAAGCTTGTATGAATGGTTTGATGAGAAAATAGCTTTCTATATCTAATTTTTTAAAAATTTTATTTTTAAGTTAAAAAGCTTAAATTTTTGTGATAGACGAGAAGACCCTATAGAGTTTTATTTTTATAAAAATTTAAATTTTTAGTATTTAATAATTTTAATTTTTTTAATAATTTAATTGGGGTGATTGAAAAATTAATTAAACTTTTTTTGTATAATAACATTAATTTATGAATTTTTGATCCATATAAATGATTAAAAGAATAAATTACCTTAGGGATAACAGCGTTATTTTTTTTTAGAGTTCTAATCGAAAAAAAGGATTGCGACCTCGATGTTGGATTAAAGTTAATTTTAGGTGCAGAAGCTTAAAAATTTGGTCTGTTCGACCATTAAAACTTTACATGATCTGAGTTTAAACCGGTGTGAGCCAGGTTGGTTTCTATCTTTATAATATTAATAAATTTTAGTACGAAAGGACCATATTTATAATTTAAAATTTAGTTATTGAATTAATTTATTATTTTGGCAGAATAGTGCGTTAGATTTAGAATCTTAAAATGTATTTAATACAAATAATAATTGATTTAATTTTAATATTTATAGAGTTTATATTAATCGTTGTCGGGGTATTAGTAGGAGTGGCATTTTTGACTTTAATAGAACGTAAAATTTTAGGATATATTCAAATTCGTAAGGGACCGAATAAGGTAGGTATTATTGGTTTATTGCAACCTTTTAGAGATGCTATTAAATTATTTAGTAAAGAGTCCATTTTACCTTATATAGCTAATTTAATTATTTTTCTTTTCTCTCCTGTTTTTAGGTTATTATTATCTTTATTATTATGAATAGTTGCTCCCCTATATTGTTATTTTTTTAGTTTTAATTTCTCAGTTTTATTTTTTTTTAGTATTTCTAGTTTAGGAGTTTATACTATTATAATATCTGGCTGATCTTCTAATTCTAACTATTCTCTTTTAGGAAGGTTACGAGCTGTAGCACAAACTATTTCTTATGAAGTAAGAATATTTTTAATTTTATTATCTTTTTTATGTTTAATTATATCTCTTAATTTATACGATTTTGTTAATTTTCAGAAGTTTATTTGATTAATATTTTTAAATATACCTTTAAGATTGATATGGTTTATTTCAAGGTTAGCTGAGACTAATCGTACTCCTTTTGATTTTGCAGAAGGTGAATCAGAGTTGGTTTCTGGATTTAACGTAGAATATAGAGGAGTAGGGTTTGCTTTAATTTTCATGGCTGAATATTCTAATATTTTATTTATAAGTTTAATTAGAGTGTTAATTTTTTTAGGGGGAAACTTTTATTCATATTTTTTTTTTATAAAATTAGTAATTTTAGCTTTTATTTGAATTTGAGTTCGGGGGACTTTTCCTCGCTATCGTTATGATAAACTAATATTTTTATCTTGGAAGGTATTTTTACCTGTCTCTTTAAATTTTTTTTTATTTAATATTGGTTTAAGGATGTTTATTATAATTAATATTATTTAGTTAATTTTTTTTAGTAAAATTAATAGAATTTTATTCTTTCTTATATTTTCAAAATATATGCTTTTACAAGCTCATTAATTAACTAAATAAAAAATAGTCTCATATTTTATAAATTAAATAATTTAAGATAAAGTATGAAAAATATAAAATTGTAAATAATTGTCCTGTAAAAATGAATGGATCTTCTACAGGTTTCGCTCCAATTCAAGTTAGTATTATAATAAATATTGTAAACATTCAAAATATAATTTTATTTATTATATAAAAACTGTTATTTTTCATTATTTTTTTATTAATAAAAGGAATAAAGTAAAGAATTGCAATTGATATTACTAAAGCAATTACTCCTCCTAGCTTATTTGGGATAGATCGTAAAATTGCGTATGCAAATAAAAAATATCATTCTGGTTGAATATGGGGGGGAGTAGAAAGAGGATTAGCTGGAATAAAATTATCAGGATCTCTTAATAAGTAAGGATTAATAATAATAATATTTATTAATAAAAATAATAAAATTAGAAATCCTAAAATATCTTTAAATGAAAAATAAGGGTGAAATGGAATTTTATCTAAGTTTGAATTAGTTCCTAAGGGATTATTTGATCCTGTATTATGAAGGAAAAGTAAATGAATTATAATAAATGCAGCAATAATAAAAGGCAATAAAAAATGAAATGAATAAAATCGGTTTAATGTAGCATTGTCTACTGCGAAACCTCCTCATAGTCAAATTACAACTGAATTTCCTAAATATGGGATAGCTGATAAAAGGTTGGTAATTACTGTAGCTCCCCAAAAAGATATTTGCCCCCAAGGAAGAACATATCCTAGGAATGCAGTTGCTATAGTAAGAAATAAAATAGAAGTTCCTGTTATTCATGTATTAATTAGATTATATGAACCATAATATAAACCTCGCCCAATATGTATGTATAAGCAAATAAAGAAAAATGAAGCTCCATTTGCATGTAAAGTTCGCATTAATCAACCAAAATTAACATCTCGACAAATATGAGATACTCTATTAAATGCTATATCAATATTGGGGCAATAATGTATAGTTAAAAATAGGCCTGTTAAGATTTGAATTATTAAGCATATTCCTAATAAAGAACCAAAATTTCATAGATAAGAAATATTAGAGGGGGTAGGAAGGTCAATTAAAGCGTTATTTATGATTTTTAATAATGAATTATTTTTTCGTAAAGGTATTGTCATATTTAATTTGTCGTAAAGGCCCAAAATTTAATTTAGTAATTTTTACAATTGCGATTATAGCAATTAGTAAGTAAAAAATAATTAATATAAATATATTAGAATTAGGATAATTTAAAAATTTTGTTATATTAATTTTAAAATTATTATTTTGTTGTAATTGAGTTAATAGTTCATTGTTTAAATTTGTATATATTATAAATTCAGAACTTTTGTAATATTCAATTAATGTTATTAGAATTATTATAATGATTATAATAAGAATATAATTGTTAAATTTGAATTTTTCATTAGAAGCAATACTTGTTATATAAATAAATAGTACTAATAATCCTCCAATTATCACTAAAATTAAAATATATGAAAATCAGTAGTTTATTCTTATTATTCCTATAATTATGCAAGTTAAGATAGTGTGGGTTAAAATAGTGAATCCTAATGATAGGGGGTGTTTTATAAAAACTATTATTGTAGAAGTTATTAATATAAAGTTTATTTCAGAGGGTAGTTTTAATTAAAAATATTAATTTTGGAGATTAAAGATATTCATTTTCCTCTGATATTTTAAAAGAATAAATCTTATTTTTGGTTTACAAGACCAATATTTTTTTTAAATTATTAAAATATGACAATTTATTATATTTATATATTTCTAGTAAGAATATTGAGATTTTCCTTAAATCGTAAACATTTATTATCTATATTATTAAGAATAGAATTTGTAATTTTAATTCTTTTTTTTTATATATATGTTTATTTAATAAATTTTAATTTTGAATTTTATTTTGTTTTATTATTTTTAACTATAAGAGTTTGTGAAAGAGCTTTAGGATTATCTCTTTTAGTTTCAATAATTCGTTCTTATGGAAACGATTATTTCAATTCTTTTAATATTTTATGATAATTATATTATTTTTATTATTTTTAATTCCTCTTTGTTTTTTAAATAAATTTTGATTAATTAAAAATTTACTAGTTTTATTAAGAGTTTTCTTTTTTACTAAAATTTCTTTTTTAAACTATAGATTTATTAGTTACTTTATAGGCTATGATTTATTATCTTATTTTTTAGTTTTATTGAGCATATGAATTTTATTTTTAATATTTATAGCTAGAGAGAAAATTTATAAATTAAATGATTATTCAGAGTTGTTTAGATTTTTTTCTATTTTATTACTTGTTTTTTTAGTATTAACTTTTTTCTCTATAAATATATTTTTATTTTATATATTTTTTGAAGCTAGGTTGATTCCTATTTTAATTATAATTATAGGGTGAGGTTATCAGCCTGAGCGTATTCAAGCAGGTATGTATATATTTTTTTATACTATTATAGCTTCTTTACCTATACTTTTATTTATTTTATATTTTTATTTAAAATTTTCTTGTTTAGATTTTAGATTCTTAAATTTAAATTTATCAAGGGTTATTTTATACTTTATAATAATAATAGTTTTTTTAGTGAAATTACCTATATTTTTATTTCATTTATGATTACCTAAAGCTCACGTTGAAGCTTCTGTTGCAGGTTCAATAATTTTAGCTGGAATTATATTAAAATTAGGAAGTTATGGTTTAATCCGATTTTTTCATATGTTTCTTCAAGTTGGGGTAAAGTTAAATTTAATTTTAATTAACCTGTCTTTATTAGGTGGTATTATTGTTTCTTTAACTTGTTTACGTCAAAGAGATTTAAAATCTTTAATTGCTTATTCTTCAGTTGTCCATATAGGTTTATTATTAAGAGGATTTTTAACTTTAAATAATTGAGGAATGGTAGGCTCAATTACAATAATATTAGCGCATGGTTTATGTTCTTCGGGTTTATTTGTTTTGGTTAATTTAAATTATGAACGTTTTATAAGTCGTAGAATTTATATTAATAAGGGTATATTAAATTTAATTCCTTTTTTATCTTTATGTTGATTCTTGTTAGTTTCGTCTAATATAGCAGCTCCCCCTTCTTTAAATTTATTAGGGGAAATTTTGTTGATCAGAAGTTTAATTAATTATTCTTATTTATGTATATATATATTAATTTTAATTTCTTTTTTTAGAGCAGTATATTGTTTATTTTTATATTCTTATAGGCAGCATGGGTTGTTTTATAGTGGAATTTATAATTTTAGAATTATTAATTTTCGAGAATTAAATTTATTATTTTTACATTGAATTCCTTTAAATTTAATTTTAATTAAAAGAGATTTTTTTTTTATTTATTTAAGTAGTTTATTTAAAAATATTGATTTGTGGAATCAAAGAAATTATTTTAATCTTAAATAATTTCAGTTTTTGTAATTTATTTCATATTGCTAATTTTTATATTTTTAAATATATTTTTGTATAGTTTATATTTACTAATTATAGAAAAAAGATTTTTTATTGAATTTAATTTAATTAGAATAGGTTCTTTAAATGTAGAATTTTTAATTTTAATAGATTGAATATCTAGATTATTTATAGCTTTTGTATTATTAATTTCTTCTATGGTAATTTATTATAGTAAATCTTATATATTTCCTGATCAAAATTCTACTCGGTTTGTATTATTAGTTATTATATTTGTTTTTTCAATAATGTTAATAGTTATAAGCCCAAATTTAATTTCTATTTTATTAGGATGGGACGGGCTAGGCTTAGTATCTTATTGTTTAGTTATTTATTACCAAAATGTTAAATCATATAATGCTGGGATATTGACTGCTTTATCTAACCGTATTGGAGATGTAATATTGTTGATAGCTATTGCATGAATATTAAATTTTGGAAGTTGAAATTTTACTTTATATATAAATTATTATATTTTAGATTCAAGATTAAACAAAGTAGGGTTATTAGTTTTAATTGCTGCTATAACTAAAAGAGCTCAAATTCCTTTTTCTTCTTGGTTGCCTGCTGCTATAGCTGCTCCTACACCTGTTTCAGCTTTAGTGCATTCTTCAACATTAGTAACTGCGGGAGTTTATTTAATAATCCGTTTTAATTTTTTAATTATAAATTTTAGTTTTATTATTTTATTTATCGGATTAATTACTATACTTATAGCAGGATTAGGAGCTAATTTTGAATTTGATTTAAAGAAAATTATTGCTCTTTCAACTTTAAGGCAATTAGGGCTAATATTTGTGATTTTAAGATTAGGAAGAGTTGAATTAGCTTTTTTTCACTTATTAATTCATGCTTTATTTAAAGCGTTATTATTTATATGTGCTGGTAATTTTATCCACTTACTTAATAATTGCCAAGATATCCGTTATATGGGGGGTTTAATCTTTCATTTACCTATAACTGTTGTTTATTTTAATATTAGAAATTTAAGATTATGCGGGATACCTTTTTTTTCTGGGTTTTATTCCAAGGATTTAATTATAGAATTTTATTCTATAGGAAGTTTAAATTTATTTGTATATATTATTATATTTCTGTCTTTAGGTTTAACTGTATCTTATAGAATTCGTTTAATATATTATTTAATATTCAGTAATTCTCATTTTTTTAGCTTAAATTCAATTAAGGAGGGATTAGATGAAATATTTTATAGAATAGGGTTTATATTCCTATTAGTTATATTTTCAGGCAGATTTTTGATATGAATTATATTTAATAACCCATATTTAATTTTATTGCCTTTTTTATTAAAAATTTTTGCTTTAATTATAATTTTTTTAGGGGGTTTAATTGGGTTAGAAATTTCTAAGTTAAGATTATCTTATAATTTAATTATGATATCTTACTCTAAAAAATTAAGATTTTTTTCTTCAATATGAAATATACCTTTTCTTTCAACTTCAGGAATTAATTTTATTTTTATTAATTCTGGAATAAAAAATATTAAATTTATAGATCAAGGATGATCTGAATTTATAGGAGGATACGGATTATTTAGATATATTAAAAACTCTTCTATTTTATTACAGTATTTATTTAAAAATAATTTGAAAATTTATTTGGTTTTATTTTTAGGCTGAATTTTTATTTTATTTATTATAAACTTTTACTTAAATAGCTTATATTTAGAGCATAATATTGAAGATATTAAGGAAATTAATGAATTTTTAAGTATTTATAAGATTAAATCTTTTTTTATAATGAAAATATAATGTTTTTAATAAACTATATAAATAGAAATATTAACATATTGATGCTAATTTTTAAGTTAGAAGCTTAAATTTTATATTTCTTTAATTGGAGTTAAACTCAATTAAATCATTAACAGTGATTTACCTCTATTTTGGTTTCAATTAAAGTAAATAAGGATAATTATATCAAATTTTTAGGTCGAAACTAAATGCATTAATTGCTTCTTATTTAAGATAAACTGATTTTCAGTATTTTTTAAATGCAAATTAAATGTTAATTTAACTATTATCCTAAAAAGACCAATTTAATGCTCCTTGTTTTCATTCATGATATAATCCTATTAATAAGATTATGATAAATATGGTGATGTTTATCGAGATCATGAAAATTTTAGAGGTTTTTATTGCATAAACGAAAGGTAGAATTAAAGTAATTTCTACATCAAAAATAAGGAAAATTAGTGCAATTAAAAAAAAATGAACTGAGAAAGGTAATCGAGCAGAATTTTTAGGGTCAAATCCACATTCAAAAGGTGATCTTTTTTCTCGGTCTTTAAATGTTTTTTTTGAAATTATTATTCTGATTGTGACTAATATTATTAAAATAGCAAAAATTATTGTTGTAGAAATTATCAATATTATTATTATTTATACTACTAATAGATCTTTTGATTGGAAATCAATTGTAATTATTTATACTATATAAATAACTTCCTCATCAATAAATAGAAAGATAAAGGAATAGTCATACTACGTCAACAAAATGTCAGTATCAAGCAGCAGCTTCAAATCCAAAATGATGGGTTGTTCTAAAATGGTTTAATTGTAATCGTAATAGGCAAACTACGAGAAATGTAGTTCCAATAATTACGTGTAATCCGTGGAATCCTGTGGCTATAAAAAATCTTCTTCCGTATACAGAATCAGAAATTGAAAAAGGTGCCTCCAAATATTCAATTCCTTGCAAAAATGTAAAATATAATCCTAAAATAATAGTAATTGCTAAGCTTTGTGATGCCTGATTAAAATTATTTTCTATGATTCTATGATGAGATCAAGTAATTCTTAAACCAGAGCTTAAAAGAATTAAAGTATTTAATAAAGGAATTCTTCTTGGGTTAAATGAAATGATATTTTTAGGAGGTCAATTTATTCCTAAATCGATCGATGGGGCTAGTCTTCTGTGATAAAATCTTCAAAAAAATCTTAGGAAAAATAATACTTCTGAAGTAATAAATAAAATTATTCCTCAACGTAAACCTAATGCAACTACTAAGGTATGGTGCCCTTGAAAAGTTCTTTCTCGTACAATATCTCGCCATCATTGCAATATTACTATTATTAAAATTAAATTTCTGATAATCAATAAATTTGCATTGAAAAAATGGAATCAATTAATTATTCCTACTATTGCAGCTAAGGCTCCAAAAGCTCCTGTAATTGGTCAAGGGCTATAATCTACTAGGTGAAAGGGGTGATTTTTTATCATAGCTTGTTTCTCTAGAATAAAGTGTTCTTAAAATTGCAAATACATATGATTGAATAATTGCAACAGCTGATTCCAAGATAATTAATAAGAATTGCACTAAAATTACAATAAAAATTAATATATCTACTATTGTTCCTGTGTTACCTAATAAAGTTAATAATAAATGGCCAGCAATTATATTGGCCGATAATCGAATTGCTAATGTTCCTGGCCGAATTACATTTCTAATAGTTTCGATACATACTATAAAAGGTATAAGAACAGGAGGGGTACCTTGAGGTATAAGATGTGCAAATATATAGTAAGTATTATTTAATCAACCAAAAATTATAAATCTTAATCATAAAGGCAACGCAAAGGATAGGGTGAATACTAAGTGTCTAGAGCTTGTGAAAATATAGGGAAATAACCCTATGAAATTATTAATTAAAATAAAAAAAAATAATGAAATGAAAATTAAAGTATTATTATTTTTAGTTAAAATTTTAAATTCCATGTGTAGCTTTATTAACATTATTTGAACTAAAAAATTCATTCGATTAGGAATTAATCAAAATAAAGAAGGAATAATTATAAATCTAATTATTATTCTTATTCAATTTAATTGCGTATAAAGTAAGGTTGAAGGATCAAAAGTAGAAAATAAATTTGTTATCATTTTCAATGAGTTTTTTTTATATGGTTAAAATTATAATAAGACGGTATTTTTGTATAATTAAAATATATCTTAATTATAATTATTAAAAAAATTAAGGTTAGAATCAAATATAAATTTAATCAGTATATAGGTATAGCTTGGGGAATTAAAAATTATTTAAATTAAATAATTTTAGTTTGACAAACTAATGTTATATTTTAACTAAATTTTTCATAAAATAATCTTTATTTCTTTATTAATTATTTTATTTTTAGTGGTATAATTCATTTAGGACAAGGTGGTGGGGAGGGGTTGAATAATTTTAATTAATTTTAATATATTTTTATAATTTTTATGTTATAATTTCACTTTCATTAGAAGTAATCGTAAATTACTATAAATTGGTTTAAGAGACCATTACTTAACTTTCAGTCATCTAATGAAATTGTTTCAATTCATTTAAAAAATTTTTTAGGAGAAATTCTTTCAATAGAAATTGGTATAAATCTATGGTTTGCTCCGCAAATTTCTGAGCATTGTCCGTAAAACATTCCTGTTCGGTTTAAGGTAAATCTTATTTGATTTAAGCGTCCTGGAGAAGCATCAATTTTAACTCCTGAAGAAGGAATAGTTCATGAATGAATTACGTCTGATGAAGATGTAATAATTCGGATAGGAGCTATATATGGTAATACAGTTCGATTGTCTACTTCTAATAGACGAAAATTAAAATTTTTTAGTTCATTTGAGGGGGTTATGTAAGAATCAAATTCGATATTTTTAAAATCTGAATATTCATAGGTTCAATATCATTGATGTCCAATAGTTTTTAGAGTAATTAAAGGGTTGCGAATTTCATCAATTAGATAAATTAATTTTAGTGAAGGTAAAGCAATAAAAATTAAGGTAAATGCTGGTAAGATTGTTCAGATTGTCTCAATTGTATGCCCTTCAAGAAGAAACCGATGATTAAATTTATTAAAAATTAAACTGATTATAATATATGCTACAATGCAAGTAATCATGGTTAAAATTAATAAAGCATGATCATGGAAAAATCTTAATTGCTCAAGTAAGTATGATGAGCTATCAAGAAATATACTAGATTTTCAGGTGGCAATTTCTAAAAAAAGTTTTAATAACTTTATAATTGGGGTTTAAGTCCAGTGCACTATTCTGCCACATTAGAATTTGGTTGCCAATAAAGGTACTTCAGAATATCTGTGTTCATTAGGGGGAGACAATTGTATTCACTCAATTAAAGAAGGTATATTAATATTAAATAGCCTGATTCGTATTGAATAAAATCTTTCTCATAAAATAATTAACATTATTAAAATACTTATAGTAGAGAAAATTGATCCTATTGATGAAATTTTATTTCATAGAAAGTAAGCATCTGGGTAGTCAGAATATCGCCGAGGCATGCCACTTAAACCTAAGAAATGTTGGGGGAAAAATGTTAAGTTTACTCCTAGAAATATTATGTAAAACTGAATTTTTAATAATTTAATATTTATATTAAATCCTGTAATTAAAGGTATTCAATGAATAAATCCTGCTATAATAGCGAATACTGCTCCTATTGATAAAACATAATGAAAATGGGCTACTACATAGTAGGTATCGTGTAAAATGATATCTATTGATGAATTAGCTAAAATTACTCCTGTTAATCCTCCAATAGTAAAAAGGAAAAGAAATCCCAGTGTTCACAAAAGTGAGGGAGTGTAAATAAATTGAACTCCATGTAAAGTTGCTAATCATGAGAAAATCTTAATTCCTGTAGGTACAGCAATAATTATAGTAGCTGATGTAAAATAAGCTCGAGTATCTACATCTATTCCTACAGTAAATATATGGTGTGCCCATACTACAAATCCTAGTAAACCAATAGCAAGTATAGCATAAATTATTCCTAAAGCTCCAAAGGCGATTTTTTTTCCTCTTTCTTGAGTAATAATATGAGAAATTATTCCAAATCCAGGTAAAATTAAAATGTAAACTTCTGGATGCCCAAAGAATCAAAATAGATGTTGGTATAAAATAGGGTCCCCTCCTCCTATGGGGTCAAAAAAAGATGTATTAATATTACGGTCAGTCAATAATATTGTAATAGCTCCTGCTAATACCGGTAATGATAATAATAATAAAATGGCTGTAATAAGTACTGACCATACAAATAATGGTGTTTTGTCTAAATTTATTCCAAATGGTCGTATATTTATAATAGTAGAAATAAAATTTACAGCACCTAAGATCGAAGAAATCCCTGCTAAGTGTAAACTAAAAATTACTAGGTCTACTGAAGATCCTCTATGTGCTATATTTGAAGATAACGGTGGATAAACAGTTCATCCTGTTCCAGCACCTATTTCTACTATTCTACTAAAGATCAATAATGTTAATGCGGGGGGTAGTAATCAAAATCTTATGTTATTTAATCGAGGGAATGCCATGTCAGGGGCTCCTACTATTAATGGAACTAATCAATTTCCAAACCCTCCAATTATTACTGGTATTACTATGAAAAAAATTATAATAAATGCATGGGCTGTTACAATTACATTGTAAATTTGGTCGTTTCCAATAAGCCTATTTGTAGTTCCTAATTCTAATCGAATTATAATTCTTAAAGAAGTTCCAACTATTCCTGCTCATATGCCGAATAGAAAATATAAAGTTCCAATATCTTTATGATTAGTAGAATATAATCATTTATTCGATAAAGTGGCTGAATAAAAGCGTTAAATTGTAAATTTATTTATAGGGGCCTCCCTCTTTATTAAGCCTTATATTCAACTATGATTATAAATTGCAAATTTATAGGTGGATCATTATCCTAAGGCTTGGGTTTACCCAATTTTAACTTTGAAGGTTAATAGTTTTATTAACTTAAATCCTTAGTGTACTAATAAAATAGTAAATGTTATTAGTCCAATAATATTAATTCAATTTATTAGATTAATATAAAAAGTTTCATAATTTTTAAAAAATATTTTTTTTTCTTTAATTTTTAAAATTAATGGTTGAATAATAATTCGTATATAGATGTATAGTGTTAGTATAGTAGTAAAAATTATAATAAATGCTAGTATGTATATATTATTTTCAATTAAAGTTTTTAAAATTAGTCATTTAGGCAGAAATCCTAGGAAAGGAGGAATTCCTCCTAATGAGAAAAAGTTGAAAAAAAAAAATATTTTTATCGATTTGTTTAAGTTGAGAATTATTATGAGTTCTTTTAGGTTATTAATGTTATATTTATTTAAAATAAAAATTAAGTTAATAGAGATAAATATGTAAATAATAAAATACAAGGTTCATAAAGATTGGTTTAGGAGTATTGAGGTTGTTATTCACCCAATATGGTTAATTGAGGAGAGAGCTATAATTTTTTTTAATCTAGTTTGATTTCAATTTTTTACTCCTCTAATAGTTATTGACAACAAAATAATTATTCTAAAATATAGATTTATTTGAAAGTTATATATAATTAAAATTATTGGTGCGATTTTTTGTCAAGTTATTAAAATTATTAAGTTAGTTCAACTTAATCCTTCAGCGATTCTAGGGTATCAAAAATGAAATGGTGCGGCTCCTATTTTTATAAAAATAGCTGAATTAAATATAAATTGAGACAATAATGATAGTTCATTAATTGATCCCATTAAAGTTAAAGAAAATAAAAATGAAAACAAAATGAATATAGAGGCAGAAACCTGTACTAGAAAGTATTTTATTGAAACTTCTGAAGATTGTTTTATATTATCAGAATTTATTAAAGGTAAAAATGCTATTAAATTTATTTCTAATCCAATTCAAATGTTAATTCAGGAATATGCTGAGATAGAAATTAAAGTTCCTATTATTATAATAATAATAAATATAATTTTCATTAATTTAATTATAAAAAAAAGGGGTATACCTTTATAAATGGGGTATGAACCCATCAGCTTCTTTAGCTTATTTTTATATTCTAGTATAAGATGTACAAAAGTTTTTGATACTTTAGGAAATAATTTAATTTTTATTGAATATAATTACTATTTTTAATTAACTATTAAACAATCCATAATCAATTTCCAACAGATCGTTGTAGGGTTTCAACAATCCGCAATCAATTTCCAATATATATCTCTATTTCCTTTAATATTAATTTGGGTGAATTTTTAGGTTTAAAATATTAAATTTTTTAGAAATTTCTTCTTAAAACTTACATTTTTATGTCAATATTTTCAGACGTTGGAGTAGACTTTTATTTCTAATTTTTTTTTAGAAAGAATTTTTTTTTTTTCGAAAATTTTTGAAAAAATTAATTTTTTGAAAATCAAAAAAAATTCATTTAAAATTTCATTTTAAAAAAAAAAAATTTTCAAAATTTTGAAAAATTTTTCTAAAAATTCAAAATTTTTTAAAAATTTTTAAAAAATTTTTTTTGAAAAAAAAATTTTTTTTCTTTGAAATGAAGGTGAAAAAAATTTTTAAAAATTTCAAATTTTGTAAAATTTTGCATCTTAAAAAAAAAAAAAATTTTCAGCGTATTTTTTTTTTTCAATGAAATCGAGGTGTATTGGGGGTGATTTTCACATTTTCCACCATATCAAGGTGACCCTTTTTCAACTTCAGGCACCCCAAT